TTCCATGGTTTCATTAATGGAAATTCTTTGATGTAGTGAGTAATAGGCTCTGGTTGTTCACCGTTCAAGAATTCTTGTTTAGGCAGTTCATATCATCCATACATAGTGTTTTGATCTAAGATTTCAATTCTTCCATGCTTCAGCATATTGCTCCATGGAGCTAAGGTCCAAAATATGGAATAAACAAGTGTTTCCACGACTCTACCACCCGGCCAATTCTGTTCCACTTAATCCCCTTTTCATGGCCACATATCTTTACGGCTAAGGAATGGGAAATCTTTCCCCTGTTACATGAATCAAATATTTCATTTCATCCGGGAAAAGCCATCTCTTTCTCCACAATGTCTTTGCCATTTGATCCAATAGCGTTCCGTTAGATAGGAAGAGATTTGATAAATACTGATAACTCTCGGATGGAGTATTAGAACGGAAAGATCCATTAGATAATGAACTATTGGTTCTAAGCCATCTCTGGCGATGAATCAACAATTCGAAGTGCTTTTCTTGCGTATTCTTGATGAACCAGTGTCTAGATATAGATGTAGAAGAATTTGTTTGGGAAGTAATAAGCCCCTTTGACATCTCTTCATCTGCAAAGAATTCTCGACGCGAAAACACAGAGACAAAGGGCTGATCTTTGAATAGGAAAAAGAATGGATCTGCAGGGTCCCAAATGAATTGGCTTATTCGAAAAAAGCCTTGTTCTTTGGACGATCTATCTCGTGTCTGGTACTGCATGGTTCCACTCTGCAAGAACTCCGAATCATTCTCTTGAAGCTCATCCTTTTTATGATAAATGATCCGCTTGCCCCGAAATGACCCGGCCCAATAGGGAAATCCCAATTCAGTGGACCTTTCGATACAATCAAATAGATTGCCACAAGGGCGCCATATTCTAGGAGCCCAAACTATGTGATTGAATAAATCCTCCTCTATCTGTTGCGGGTCGAGGGCCCCTTCCCCTTCTTCAAACTCCGATTCGTATTTTTCATAGAAAAATCTCTGATCAACGATAGAAAAAGATCCATTTTGCATCATATCTAACGGATTCCTTGGTTCGGACCGAAGAAGTAATGTCACTCGATTATTATCAAACTGACTGCAATCCTTTTCTGTCCGTGAGGATCCCGCCAGAGCGCCTTCTACTTCTAATAGGCCACGAACTAGATCAGAAGCATTCTCAACGAATCCATAAGAAGTGATCCTATTTTTTTCACCGGATCCGGGTCCGGGTGAAGACCAAAGATCTTGAGCGACCAATCCGGCAGAACAACTCAAAAGATAAAGAAGTATCGTTAATTTCTTCATGCTCGTTCCAAGTTTGAAGTACCATTTGTACAAATAGGAATCTCCTTCCTTACACGATTTCTTCTTCATATAGATAGATATAGGATCTATGGGGCAATTACTTAGAAGTACATTTTGTGCAACAGCCCTTCCTATCTGATAGAAAAAGAACCCATGATCCTGAACCGATCTTACCTGGGATCGCAAATCCCAAGTTTGTCTATGAAGAGCGGATCTAATTGTATTAGTTTCTATAATTGATTTCTTCTGTGTAATACTAATTGATAGGGCCTCATTGATAAGTGCTACAAGATCTCGTGCATTAGAACCCATGGTTATGGACCCGAATCCGTTAGTATGGAACATTTTCTTTTCCAAGTGAAATCCCCTAGTATATGAAAGAATGAAAAAGTGCTTTCGTTGTTGTGGAATAAGAAGCCTTCGTATCTTAATGCATGTATTTAATTTATTCGGAGCTATTAGAGCGGGATCCACTTTTTGGGGAATATGAGTCGAAGCAATAACAAGAATATTTCTAGTGGAACATCTTTCACAATCCCTGGAGAGATAGTTCTCTAATAGACCGAGGGATAAGTAATTCGACTCATTCACATACAGATCATGAATGTTTGGAATCCATATTATGCAAGGAGACATTGCTTTTGCTAATTCGAATTGAAGGGTGATATCAAATCGGTCTATTTTCGGCGTCATATACATAGTTAGCACATTCGTCATAGTTAGCAGCTCCGTATCAAGGTCATCATCAATATCGTCACTATCATCAATATGGATATCGTCACTATCATCAATATCATCAATAAGATACTCTTTAGGCTTGTCATCCAGGAACTTGTTCGGAAATACCGTAATGAAAGGAACATAGGAGTTTGCCGCTAGGTTTTTGACCAAATAGGATCGTCCAGTTCCTATAGAACCTATCACTAAAATACCCCTAGAAGGGGATAGGGCTAAGCGGAGCGAAAAGGGTTTTCCATGAGATGGGAAATGAAAACTATTAGCCCCACACGAGGTTTGTGAATAAGTGATTGTCTGATAATGAGCAAGGAATATCCGTCTTTCTGCTAAACAGAATCTATTGAACTCATAATTCATTAGATACTTTTTCTGAATGTCAACTAAGTATCGTAAGTAAATTGATCCCGGTTGTTCAATCATTTGATAACCCGAGTCATTCTTTGATAAAGGATCA